AATAAATACCGGGGCTTTGCAATATTTGATTGATTACAATTCTGTATATTCCACTTACTAGAGAGGTTCCCAGGGAATTCATTAGAGGAATATTTCCAATAAATACGGTTTGTTCTTGCATATCTCTACCGGTTTTCCAAATTAATCCCGCGGATACATATAATTCAGAAGAGTATGTGAGTGATTCATACACAGCATCTCTTTCTTTTATCAAGGGCTCTGCCAATTGATATGTTGCCACAAATAATTGAAATTCAATTTCTTGGTCTGTATCTTCCATTTTTGGAAACTTATGAAGTTCTTCCATCAAGCCTTGATCAATGAACCTACAAAATCCGTCAAATTGTATCTGACTAAACCCTGGTATTGTATACATTCCCTCATTTCCATCCCGGAACATCTTAAGTTTTCCGTTTATCGAAAAAATCCAACTATTGGCTCACTCTTCGTTGAACCATATAGATTGATCTAGCAACGATGGAATGTATATTTTGCTCATTTGAACAACATGAAATTTTATCCAACCCCATATACATATATACATGTACTAAATACGTATGAACGGAGGAATAAAAAAAAATGTGACTCAAATTCGAATTTGCGACAGATACAAATGGAAATGAATTGATAAAACATTCCTGGAAACAAAATTCTGCCACTTAGACTTATGGAGTCTTGTATAGAATATCAAAATAGATCCAATTTCTACCTTATGATATTACGATCAGATTGGGTACCATAAATGGATTCGGAATTGAATCTGTTCTCTATGAGTGAGATAAAGACAGAATAATCAGGAACCGTCTAGAGTTGACTTTGATTTTAGCACTTAATTTATTTCATCGATTCCGTTGTTCAAAAAATGATTCGCAGAGAGAAAAGATATTTCTACCCATTTGTTAATTAGTAGAATACGATTGAAGTGCATAAGAGAAGTCATATTTATTAAGTACATGCAGATATAACTATCTAGCTATCCGTATATCCCATCTTTTATCGAAGTTCCCTTGAGGCAACATAGGTCGTGCTATATCCAAATTTCTATTTTATATTCAATATATTCAATGAAAAATGCAAGCACGACGATTTCCTAATAGGAATATGTAGATAAGATACCTGACTAGGTATCCGTGTAAGAATTTCTGTTCTGGGGTTTACATATACACATAATTGTTGTTATAATTGAAATTGAAAAGGATTAATTATGGAAAAGAATTGAGACTGATTAGTCGTATATCAATTTGATCTCCTTATGTCATTAAGGAAACCAAATTGGAGATCAAAACCCAAGAACCATTCATGAATTCACAGTCATTAATGCTTCCAATTTGCTCTTAATTTTGGATTCTGTGACTGGAAATCCATTTTTCTCTTTCAATAGAAAAAGGGGGGAAAGCTTTTATTTAGGTGTTGTGTGTTTTGAAATACAATCAATCTAAGAGAACAACAGGATCCAATCAAAAAAAAGAAATGGTTCAGCAATTCCCCAGAATATTTCCATCTATATCTATTTTGTATCGTTTTGGCGGCATGGCCGAGTGGTAAGGCGGGGGACTGCAAATCCTTTCTCCCCAGTTCAAATCCGGGTGTCGCCTGATTAACAAAAGACTCGGAATTTCTTACCCTACTAAACTAATAGAACTCACAAAATTCTTGCCTGGCAGAAGCAGAGGTAAGGGGCGGGGACTGTCGATACCCAATTTTAAGAATCGGGGGGTTGACTTTCAATTATTTCTTCAAAAATCGGGGTGTGACCCAAACCTGTACCATACCAATATGAATTACCAATATAAATAAAGAAATACTCACTTAATTACGGATTGCTGATGCGTTCAGGCCATTGATTTGATTTATCAATCGAATCAAATCCATAGTAAGATTCAATTGTGAGATTCAGAACTACGAAAGTCAGGGACCGTAAATCCGTGTATCCAAAGGAAGGTTCCTAAGAGACTGTAAATCCTTGCTCCTAGGATCCAAGAAGGGGTTCTAGGAAGGACTATAAATACTTCCTAATTACCTTACCCTACTAGTGTTTACTGACTGAGTCTTGAAGTAGATTGGGTAGGCTGGTGGGGAATCCAATTAGGAGTTGTGGAAAGAACTGAAGATACTTTGTATCCATACAAACTCATGAGAGTCTCTGAGTGCTCAGGTTTTCAATTAATATTGTATGGGTGATTGGCTTTTATAGAATAAAAGTGGAAAAAGTGCTTTCGTTGGGGTAACCCCGCCAAGAATGTAATAGGGTGTCTTCCAATTGTTTCACATTTCACAGAAGTAGAGACAGTAAGGCTTAGATGGGAAATTAGGAGTATGTGATAGATAGTTATATATCTTGATGGTCTATTTTTTTTTTCTTCTTTTTGTTTATGAAAGGCAACAATAGGTCTTACTATTCCTACATATTCCATTAGTCACATTCCCTTGAGACTTCCAAGGGGCAACTGTGTATCTTGCTTGTACTTAGTGCTTTCCGATTCCACCAGAAATCATATAG